GTTAGGTACTGTTGATCCAATAATAGTAGCACCAAGTACTTCTTGACGAGCTGTAATATGATCAGATTTATAAGTAAGCATCTCTTGTAAAATATGAGCAACACCAAATCCCTCTAGAGCCCAAACTTCCATTTCTCCTACTCTTTGCCCCCCTTGTTTGGCCCTCCCTCTAAGAGGTTGTTGTGTAACAAGTGCGTAATGCCCACTGGAACGCCCATGGATTTTATCATCAACTTGATGAATTAATTTGAGGATATAGGACTTTCCTATAAGAACAGGTTGTTCAAAAAGATCTCCTGTTCTTCCATCAAATATTCTGCTTTTTCCCGGAAATTCGGGTTCAAATACCCATGGATTTTTTGTTTGCTTACTGGCTTCATATAATTCAGAAAACACTAGTTTTCTTGAGGCCTCTTGCTCATATCTCTCATCAAAGGGTGCTATTCTATAATGTTTCTTTAGCAGATCCCCCGCTAACCCGAGCGAACATTCAAATATCTGTCCCACATTCATTCGTGAGGGGACTCCTAATGGGTTGAAAACCATATCAACGGGCGTTCCATCTTGCAAATAGGGCATGTCTTGTTTAGACAAAATCTTAGAAATTATACCCTTATTCCCATGCCTTCCAGCTACTTTATCACCTACTTTGATTTCACGTTTCTGTGAAATATATACACGAATCCTTTCTGAATTATAATTGGAAACCCCCTTTCTATGGATCCATCTCACATCAATAACTCGACCCCTTGCACCTATAGGTAGTCTTAGAGAAGTTTCCTTTGAAGTGGATACCTGAATACCAAGTATAGCTCGTAATAATCTATCCTCCGGAGCATATGATGATTCGTTCGCTGTCTGAGGTGTTAATTTACCTACTAAAATATCACCCGTTTCGATCCAAGATCCCAGGATCACAATTCCATTTCTGTCTAAATTGCGGAGTAAATGAGCCTCTAAATGTGGGATCTCCTTAGTTATTTTTTCAGGGCCTTGGCTTGTTACATGAGTCTGAATTTCATATTTACGGATGTGAAAAGAAGTATAAATATCTTCATAGACCAGACGTTCGCTAATTAGTACTGCATCTTCAAAATTGTAGCCCTCCCATGGCATATAAGCTACTAATACATTTTTTCCTAAAGCGAGTTCCCCCCCAGCTGTAGCCGCACCACCCGCTAGAATTTGTCCCTTTTTAATGTATTTTCCCCGCCAAACTTGAGTTTTTTGATGCATACAAGTATTTTTGTTAGAACGTTGATACATAACTAATGGAATGCTTAGAGTATCCCCATTACTTGAGAAAACAATCTTGTGAGTATCGGTATAAATAATTTTTCCTTTGCGTTTGGCTATAGCTGAAATCCCCGAATCTAGAGCCGTTTGACCTTCCAACCCAGTTCCAACAATGCACTTCTCGGACCGAGAAAGCGGAACTGCTTGGCGTTGCATATTAGAACTCATTAAAGCTCGATTCGCATCATTATGCTCGATAAAAGGAATGAGGGAAGCTCCAATAGAAAAATATTGGAAGGGAAAAATACTTCTAAGATGAATCTCTTCCCATGCAATAGTAAGGAATTCTTGACGATATCGAGCTGGAACAATCTGTTGTTCTTGAATACCCCGATTCAAAGCCAAAGAATTTCCTGCTGCTACCATATAATATTCATCTCTATTTGGTGATAAAGAAACCATCTGTGCCTCTTTTGATCTCTCAGATAATTCATAAAACGGACTCTCTATGGATCCCCAATAACCAACCTTCACATGAATAGCTAATGATCCAATAAGTCCAACATTGATTCCTTCGGACGTATCAATTGGACAAATACGTCCATAGTGACTCGGGTGGATATCTCGTATCCGAAAACTAGCAGTTCGCCCCGTCAATCCTCCAGGACCCAAATAACTCCATTTTCGCCCATGAACAATTTGTGTCAACGGATTAGTTCGATCCAAAACTTGAGATAAAGGGTGTAGGCCAAAAAACGATTCATAAGTAGTTGTTAATGAAGTTGAAGTTACCAAATTTTGAGGAGTCGGTATCAATTTATGCCTGATTGCTCCACATATAGTTCCTCGAACCACATTTTCTAAACGAACAAGAGCCAATCCGAATTGATCTTGTAATAGATCAGCTACAGAACGAATACGTTTATTTTTCAAGTGATTCATATCGTCAAGTGTACCCATTCCCAATTTCATTCCAATCAAATGATCCACAGCAGCTAATAGATCTCGAGGTAACAAAAATGTATTGTTTTGGGATATATCAAGATTCAGCCTCCGATTCACATTTCGTCGGCCAATCTTTCCTAATTCACATCTTTGTTGAAAAAATTTCTTTTGTAATTCCTTACATAAGGACTCAGAAAATACCGGATCCCCCCCTACACAGGCAAATTGTTGATAAAACTCCAAAATAGCATTTTCTTTTGACCCAATTCTTTTTTTCTCTTTATCATTCGGGAAAGACAAGAAAATTTCAGGGTAACAAACATTATCTAGAATTTCTTTTATATTCAAACCCATAGCTGATGATAGAACTAGAATAGATATTTTTTGTTTTCTACTGACACGGGCCCATATCCTTGCTTTTCTATCAATTTCTAATTCTGATCTTCCCCCCCAATCTGATATTATAGTACTGGTATAGACAGAAATTCCGTTATGTTCCAATTCTGAACGGTAGTAAATACCGGGACTTTGCAATATTTGGTTGATCACAATTCGGTATATTCCATTTACTATAGAGGTTCCAAAAGAATTCATTATAGGAATGTTTCCAAGAAAAACGGTTTGTTCTTGCATATTTCTACCGGTTTTCCAAATTAAGACCGCGGGTACATATAATTCAGAAGAATATGTGAGTGATTCATACACAGCATCTCTTTCTTTTATCAAGGGCTCTGCCAATTGATATGTTTCCGCAAATAATTGAAATTCAATTTCTTGATCTCTATCTTCAATTTTTTGAAACTTTTTAAATTCTTCCGTCAAGCCCTGATTAATGAACCTACAAAATCCCTCAAATTGTATCTGACTAAATCCAGGTATTGTGGACATTCCCTCATTTCCATTCTGGAGCATCTTAATTTGAAGTTTCCTCTTTATTTAAAAAATCATCCCATTATTCTTATTGGCTTGGCTCACTATTCATCGAACCATACCGATCGATCTAGCAATGATGGAATGGGTATTATTGTTACTGAATCACATAAAATTTGAGCCAGATACAAATAGAAAGAAATGTAAATTGATAAAACATTCCTGGGGAGAATTATGTCATATGGAATCTTTTATCGAATATAAAAATTATTGATACAATTTCTACCTAATTCTTTTCTTATGATATTACGATTAGAGTACAGGGTACAAAAAATAAAAAATCAATGAATTCGGGATTCAATCTGCTCTCTATGAATGAGATAAAAACGGAAGAATCGAGAACAGCATAGAGTTTCCCTTTTTTAGCACACACAATTGAATGTTCAAAAAGGAATTCGCAAATATTTTTTTTTTAGTCTAATTTATAAATATAAATAATTTATAAAATAGAATGGAATTGCGTACGTAATAGTCATAGGAGTAATCTTTAGGAAGTACATGCCGATATAACTATCCATATATCACATCATTTATCATAATTGAACCTGGTGCAACATAGGTTAGGTCACACTCTATCATAATGTCTATATGTCTATTTTCTCTTCATATTCAATTAACAATTCAAGCACGATGATCCTATATAGGGATATGTGCATAAAAAAAGACCCGGGCTCGGTATCCCGCGTATAAAAATGGATGTTCTGGGGTTTACATATACACATATATTTTATTATAATTGAAAATGATTAGTCGTAAATCAATTGGATTTTGCATTCATTAAGGAAATACAAATGGAGATACAAATTTCAGAGTTGTTCGCTAATTCAAAGTAAAAAAAGTAAGTAAGCGTAACTAAAGAGTAATGAGTAAATAGTTAATGAAGTAAAAAAGTTAATTATTTTAATTTGCCCTGCGTCTGTGACCGGGGCCGGGAATCTTTTCACTTTTCTATAGACCTATTAAATCTATAGAAAAGTGAAAAGAGAAGGTACATTTTTAAACGACGTGTGTTTTGAGAGAAAATCAATCGAATAAAAGAATATAAAAAGATATAAGAAAAAAGAGGAAGTTTTTTTTTTTGTAAAAGGATAAGTACAATGGGATTCAAGATCCAAAAATAAAAAAAAAATAATAATAAGAAAGGAAAAAATTCAAATAAAAACGAGGAGAGGAATAGAATCTAAGAATATAGATAAAAATTTTATATATTTTGGATTTGGATGAAATTTGGCGGTATGGCCAAGTGGTAAGGCGGGGGACTGCAAATCCTTTATCCCCAGTTCGAATCTGGGTGTCGCCTGATCAACAAAAAGACTTGGAATTTATTCATCCTGTTGATCGAACTTGACGAATTCTTGCCCCGCAAAAGCATAGGCAAGGAACTAGATCTGTCAATACTTGATTTTGAGAACCCGTAGGGCCTATCTCTATCTATAAATGTCATCAAAATCTGGGTTATTCGTGTGGCTCAAACAGGTACCAATAAATCTGAAGCAAACCCATCTTCTTAATGATTGGTTTGGGCTATTCTGAATGGAATAAAATAAAAGAAAGAGTGAGAATTCATTTTAGACATCAGAACTATGATCGGAAGTCTTGGTATCTAAGGGTTCCTAAGAAACACTCCATTTTGACTCCTAAGGTTAAAGAAAGTATTCTAAAAAAGACCATAAAGAGAATTCTATACCTTTCTTAATAGTGTCTACTAACTATGTCTACAATTAAATTAGATTGGATAGGCTGATAGGAAATTCATTTAATAATTGTGGTAAAGAACTAAAGATAATTTGTATCCAGAGCCACTAGAGGTTCTGAGTGCTCATAAATTGAATCAGAATGGTTAAATGGCTATTTTTTTCTTCTATTTAATTATCTTATTTTTTTATTGA